CATTCCATTGTTATCCATTTTTTTTTTCAATACAATTACAATAAAAAAAAACTTCTTGTATCACAACAAATTCAAAGAAAGAACCCATTATTTGAATGAAGTGAAGTGCCAAACTTGTGGGCGGGGATAAATAGATCTATTTATCTACGATCGAATTATATTTGTTCGATACACTGTTGTCAATATGATTGTAAATTTTGAATATAAATGTTGAGAAAAGAATAAAGAATATAAAAAAGACTATAAAAAAATACAATGAAAAAAAAGAATTAAGTCAATTTTTTTTTTTTTTTTTTTTATTGTATTTATTATTATTATTATTTTATTATTAAATATTTTATTATATTTAAATATTTAATTTTAATTATTATTAATTAAATTATTATTAATTATTTATTAATTTATTATTAATTATTTATTATTAATTATTATTAATATTTTATATTTTTTATATTTTTATATGTTTATGTTATTTTCTCTGTTTTTTTATTATGTTTATGTTATTTTTTTTTTTTTATCTTATTTTATGTTATTTTTTTAAATGCAATTACTTCATTTATTCAATTGATCTTTTTTCTCTATATTTTATATCAATAAAATTAGCTCAATAAAATCTGTTATAGAACACGGTATTCTATAGTAGCAAAGCAATAAGAAATACGAATAATAAATAAAAAAGTATGAATAGAACAAAAGAGGGGGGAGGAAATTATAAAGAAAAATTTATACAAAGCTAGATATGAGTCATCCACCCCCTCTTTTTTGTATTTCATTAATTGAATTTTGTTTGATTAAGACTAAGTTCCGTAAAAACCCCGGCCTTCTTTAAAATATCATGAACAGTTCCTGTGGGTTGAGCTCCTTTTTCAAGGAAATAGAGAATAGCGGGAACATTCAAATAGGTTTGATTATTTATCGGATCATAAAAACCAACTTTTCGAAGATCTCTTCCCTCTCTTCGGGATCGAACATCAATTGCAACGATTCGATAAACGGCTCATTGGGATAGATGTAGTTAAATAATACCCCCCCCTAGAAACGTATAAGAAGTTTTCTCCTCGTACGGCTCGAGAAAAAAAAATGATTAAAAGTTATGTCTATGTATGGAATTATAATGTATGTAATTAGAATGTCAAAAAGATCCATAAACCCGGCAAATCAATTAGACATTTAAACCCGTATTTTTTTTTTTCAAAAAAAAAAAAAAAGAAGAAAAAAGCATTCGTACTCTCATAACTCAAGTCAAATAACTCTCAAAATGCTCAAAAAAAAAATCCTTAGGCATTCTTTTATTGAGTGGTCTCTAACCCCTTTTTTTGTTTGTCTCGTTTAGAATCGATTTCGATTCTTCATTTTGATCTAGTTGTTGAGACAATTGAAAAGGGTATTTCCTTGTTCTAGGATCCTTTATCTTTGTCTTGAATCATTGGGTTTAGACATTACTTCGGCGATATTTAATCATTTCAAAAATGGCAGCAACATGCCCCTTTTTCTCTCTTTTTTTTCTTTCTATCAAAGAATCATATGAACGATTAATTCCCGCATGATACACTTTTGATCGAAAGAGTTTTACCAATTCCAACAATTTTTCTTTTTGATTTGAAAATAGTTTGAATCGGAGCCTTTCGATTTCTATATCAAAAATAGACTTACGAAGTTGTTCCAACTTATTGATTTCCATTAATTAACCCTAGATCCTTGCCCCTGAAAAATGGATGTTTCTCTTCGAGCTCCATCCTGTACTATTTACATTACAACCCAACAAAAAGACGGATTATAATAGAACAGAACAAAGGATGTCGAGCCAAAAGCACCTTCATTTCTACATAATGGAAGGTGGTGGGTTTTGACATCCACAGCCGATCATGTCCTTCAAGTCGCACGTTGCTTTCTACCACATCGTTTCAAACGAAGTTTTACCATAACATTCCTCTAGTTTTGAACATTGATTCAATTATGGAATCATGAATAGTCATTGGTTCAGTCGATACATAGTAATCTATCTATACTTTTTCCTTCTATATGAATCTATATGAAATAAATAGATAATAATAAATAGATAATTTAGGAAGAAAAAGCCTCAATAAGAATTCAAATTAACCCATATGGTATGAATACAATATATTTTTCTTTTTTTATACTTTTATTAATATTAAACTTTTCTATTCTAATTAATTCTAATTAATAAGAAATTAATAATATCATTAATAATAATAATATTACGAATATTATAAATAACACAAATAAACTAATCTTTTTGAATCTGCCTTGCATCTTCAAATAACTCGATAGATCAAATAACTCGATAGAATAGATTCGCCAATCTCACAGTTCTTCGAGTGCCAATCTTAAGAAATCATTAAAAATCAAAAGCAAGAATCACATTTTCTCCAATATTTGACTCTTAGAAAGAAGGTTGTTAAAAAAAAAAAAAGAGCAATTTAGATTCGGATATCGTTATTCTGATATATAAAAAGAATAGGCTCTGGGACGAAAGGATTCGAACCTTCGAATAGCGGGACCAAAACCCGTTGCCTTACCACTCGGCCACGCCCCATTTAGATTTCTATTTGAAACTACTAAACACTAATATGGGTATTCCCTGTTCGTCAATTCCAGTTCCAAATAGCTATGGAATAGATTAGATTCTTGCTAGGATTTTGGCACGTATGGATAGAGAATTAAACCGAATTTATTGATCATTACATATAATTCAATTAAGATATTGTATGAAAGTATGATTTCTTCTATTCTCTTGTAAGAATTGAAGGCTTTTTGATTGGGTGAGTTCAAAGAAGTATTGTTTAGTCTGCCTTATTTTCCTTTCTTCATTTTTTTCCTTATATCAAAAAACATATTAATAACTCAATCAAAATTATCTCCAAGAACAAAATTTTGTTATGCTTAATCTTAATATCTTTAATTTGATCTGTATCTGTTTGAATTCTGCTCTTTTTTCGAGTAGTTTTTTATTCGCCAAATTGCCCGAGGCCTATGCTTTTTTGAATCCAATCGTAGATTTTATGCCAGTAATACCTGTTCTCTTTTTTCTCTTAGCCTTTGTTTGGCAAGCTGCTGTAAGTTTTCGATGAGATCCTTAATACTGTCCTAGAAAAATTCATGATTTATTCAAGAAAAAAAAAAATTGTAACAATTGAAAAGATTAGATAAGTCTTACACTATGAACACTATGAACGAACCGAACCCTCAATTCAAAGATTGAAATTCTTGGATAGCCATGATAAAGCTGGATCATCCCATTTCCTCATTCTGACCCTTTTTCGCCGAAGAACCCTATTTGGATTAAAGTCTTCCACAATATATAATTGTTGGTATAAAAGAATTTTTTTGTAATGAAAAACTCAACTCTTATTATAAGTGAATTTCTTAAAATTCTTTTCGATTTCTAGAAATTATAGAAATTACTTTATTTCTTGGTGTCAAAATAGGCTATGTAGTATAAAAACGAGGAATCTATTTTCGTATATAAATAGAAAAATAAAAATTGCGTATAATTGCGTATATAAATAGAAAAATAAAAATTGCGTATAATTGCGTATATAAATAGAAAAATAAAAACGAAGAATCCATTCTCTTCTTTTTACAAAAAAATTCTATGGGAGGTTGTACAATGCGTAATCTTAAATTCGTTGTTTACACCGCAACAGTATTCTTTGTTTCTCTCTTCATCTTCGGATTCCTATCTAATGATCCGGGACGTAATCCTGGTAATCCTGGACGGGAAGAATAAAAAAGGGAGAGTTCCTTGCTTCATTTTTATAAATGGTATTAGGATTTGATCTATTCCACTGTCAAAAACCGAAATGGAAAGAGAGGGATTCGAACCCTCGGTACGAATAACTCGCACAACGGATTAGCAATCCGACGCTTTAGTCCACTCAGCCATCTCTCCTAATTTAGAAAAGATAATTACTATATTACAGTTACAGCACGTAAAAAGAAATGCTTGAAAAAAGCCCTCTTTCCTTTGTTATATAGACCTTTGTTATTTTGTTATATAGATTTTTATTTATTTATATTTTTTATTTATTTATATTAATATTAGAGTATTATTAATCTATATATCTATAGATTCTTAATTTTCTTAATTTTCTTATATATAATATAAATATATACAACTTTTATCAGTAATTCCATTTCATTTTGATTTCGCTCAAAAGGGACTTTTTTATTTCCAATTTCCACGGACCGGCCGGGTACTGACCCGGCCGGGCTCATTTTTTTATTTTCAACTCAAATAAATCATTTTTTCTATGATTCTTCGATCTGACTTGTTGTAACAAAAAAATCTTGTTATTGGATTGAATCAACAATCAGAAGCAGAAGAAGTACTATTTCCGTTCCTATGATATAGAATCCAAATATCATTTCGATTCTTTCTTTTCTCTTTTTATTTACATTTACTTTTTATTTACATTTATTTTACTAGAATAACTAGAATAAATAATAAAAAAAAAACTATGTATTTTTGCACAATCGATTTTTATGTTATGACTAAGTTCTTTTGTCGAACCCTATCTATCAAAACTCCTATAACAAAGGAAAGAAGTTTTTATTTAGTTATTTTTATTTAGTTATTAGTTATTTTTATTTAGTTATTTAAATGAAATAACTACTCTTTTACTAATTTTATCAAGTCTTCTGACAAAAGGCGGCAAGGCTCTAATTTTCAGGATTTTTTATCCTACTATCTTGTGATCCTATCTTGATTACGCCCAATTCCCCTGTTCGACAAAGGGTCTCTTTATATACAATAATCGCATTGTAGCGGGTATAGTTTAGTGGTAAAAGTGTGATTCGTTCTATTAATCCCCTTAATAGTTAAGGGGTCCTTCGGTTTGATTCATATTCCGAGCAAAAACTTTATTTCTTAAAAGGATTTAATCCTTTACCTCTCAACGAAAGATTTGAGGAAGAATATACATTCTCGTGATTTGTATCCAAGGGCCAATTAAATTATATAATTATATTCTAAATTG